CAATTATCTACGTGCCCAATGTGCCTATGATGTAGCACCGGGCGGACTATTAGCTAGTGTATATCATCTTGCGAGAATAGAGTCTGGTATAGATCAATCGGAAGAGGTACGCATAAAAGTATTTGTCCCTAGGAAAAATCCTAGAATTCCCTCTGTTTTCTGGGTTTGGAAAAGTGCGGATTTTCAAGAAAGAGAATCTTATGATATGTTGGGAATCCATTATCATAATCATCCACGCCCGAAACGTATCTTAATGCCCGAAAGTTGGGTAGGATGGCCTTTACGTAAAGATTATATCACCCCCCATTTTTATGAAATACAGGATGCTCGTTGAATAATAATAATAAGAAAATCTTCACTTCTACAACTCCAGATATTTAAGGAATATTTGTGCGTTCTCTTAGAAATCATACAAGGTAATTACAAAGTAATTGAAGTTAAATCAGACAGATTAATAGAAATCTCATTCCTTAGGCCGAAAAAGAGAAAAAGATGAGCTAAATGGAAAAAAGATCAATAAAAAAAAATACGGATTAATAAAAAACAAATTAGGATAAGGATTCATTGAAATTCTCAAATTTGGAAAATACTTATTTCGGATGATCCGAGCCAATAGGATGAACTCAAAAATTTCCGCATCATGAACTTTGTTATGTACCGCGGATTTCACTCGGATGGACCCGAAAAAGTAACATAAAAAGAAATAAAAGAAAAAAAAAAAAGAACCAAAATATCATTTTTTTTTATCTTTTATATATTTTTATATACTTTATATAGATAAATTTTACATACCTTATATTACGTACCTTATATACATAAATATACATAAAGGTATACGGATTCTTCTCTTATCTAGAAAGAGTATATCTAGATGGATAAGTATGGATGATGATCTATACTATCAATGAATAGATTTGTCGAACCCCATTTAATTAACAATAGCTGCTCATACAAATTTTTTATGTGCCGGGAACCAGATTTGAACTGGTGACACGAGGATTTTCAGTCCTCTGCTCTACCAGCTGAGCTATCCCGACCATTCCTGATGCATCATCATCATTTTTATTTTATGAGATTACTTGGATATATGTCAACTAAAAAGACGAAAAAAAAAAAAGGGGGTATTCCATTAGAGTATTCCAATGTCTCGTAATTTTTTAGATCTTCAAAAAAAAAAAAACACTTTTTTAGTTTCAGTAGGGGTAATGATATGTATTGGTAATTATTCAAATTCAATATGGGATTCCTTTCTCAAAGATGTCCATGTATTATATTATATATTCTATATTTATATTCCAAATATATTCGGGGTTTGTGAAAAGAAAAAGTCCACACGGATCCGTTTGTGAAAGAATAGAATAAATTAGAAACATAACAAATTTGGAACTCCTAATGAAAGGAGAATATAGGTTCAAAAATTAGGTAGTTAAACAAGCCTTTTGGGGATAGAGGGACTTGAACCCTCACGATTTAGAAAGTCGACGGATTTTCCTCTTACTATAAATTGCATTGTTGTCGGCATTGACATGTAGAATGGGACTCTATCTTTATTCTCGTTCGATTAATAAGTTCTTCAAAAGATTTATCGAACTATAGTGGAGTGAATGGTTTGATCAATGAATACTCGATTCTTCAACTTGGAATCGATTCACAAAGATTTATTTATTTATTTATTTCTCATAGAAATAGAAAACAAATAGAGATGGGATTCGCGCCATCATTAATCATTTGAGATAGTATTTAAGTACGAATACGTATGTATATAAGTTCATCCTCGATCTTTTCGGGAGTTTCGAGGTCACTTTTACTAATGCAATGCCATTCACTCCATTTGTTAGAACAGCTTCCATTGAGTCTCTGCACCTATCCTTTATTTTCTTCCCGAACCCTTCCTTGTTTTTTTGTTTTCGGAAACCGGGATTTGGCTCAGGATTGCCCATTGTTAATTCCAGGGTTTCTCTGAATTTGAAAGTTCTCACTTGGTAGGTTTCCATACCAAGGCTCAATCCAATTAAGTCCGTAGCGTCTACCAATTTCGCCATATCCCCCCCTTTTGATATTAGGATCTCATTACGATGCTCTTTTTCATTTCAATTATAGAAATTGAAATTATACCGGAACTGTTGAATTCATTAAATACTGATTCCTATAATTGAAAGGTTTTTATTTTCTTTTTTTATTTGATTTCTTATATTTTTCTTTCACCTCTATCGAATACTCATATTTGGTCCAATCAGAAATGATTCTATCATTTCTGTATCCACAATTCAATATAGAGGGTCTATAGCATTTATATTAAATGACCTACTTTCTCTCATTTTTTGAGCAATTTTGAATACTCGAACGGTCGATTCTCTCCTATCTTTTTTTTTTTTTTCTTATTAAAATATTTTAATAAGAAAGTAGATTTCTAATTAGCATTAATAAAATAGAAAAATGGATTCTAATTTTTATTAGATCTATTTATTAACATTTATTGTAGAATATTACAATATTCTTTGTATAAATATAGACGAAGGGGGGCTCCCTATTTCCATATATGGAATAAGATATCCATATCCGTAATCGTAATAAAATAAGAGAGAAAAGGGATATGGAAATGTGTAAATTAAGAAATTTATGTAATAAAAGATTAATATATAATAAAATCAGTATTCAAAAAAAAAAAAAGACAATCCTTCTTCTCCGATATACAATCCTTATTTTGATACGATTTCTATCACACGTGAGTATGCTCTGGGACGGAAGGATTCGAACCCTCGAATAGCGGGACCAAAACCCGGCGCCTTACCACTCGGCCACGCCCCATTTATACATTCTTATTCTAAAATAAGAATAATATCAGTACTCATTATTGGTCAATTCCAATTTAAATATCTAACTATTTAGATAAGAGCTGTTATTTTGATATGATATAGGTAGGTATAGGATAAAATTGAAATTCTTGATCATTACGTATATTCTTGATCATTACCTATAATTTAATTAAGATATTATATGAAAGCATGACTTTTTCTATTCTCTTTTTGATTTCATAACGCAAAGATTTTGAATTGGTAAAATTTTAATCTTTAAATCAAAGAAGATTTTTTTAGTCTACTTTTTTTTTTTCGTTTGATTCATTTATTGATTTATTAGTTATTATTTTTTTTTTATTATATATTTATTTGATTTTCTATTTATATATTTATTATATTCTATTTAGCATATTTTTTTTATATTTATTAGAGAATATATATTTATTAAACTCTATACAAATATGGGGATATTTTTGTATATTCTAAAAAAGAATATATATATACTGGATATACTAGATAAAGAATCTTCATATTTTAAATAACTTAAACTTAATTAACTTAACTCATAACTAACTCACAAAAGAGAAACTTAACCCCCAAAAATACAATTCTATATCCTATATCTTAAAGAACAAAATTTTTGTTATGCTTAATATCTTTAGTTTGATCTGTATTGGTCTTAACTCTGCTCTTTATTCGAGTAGTTTTTTTTTCACCAAATTGCCAGAAGCCTACGCTTTTTTGAATCCAATTGTGGATGTTATGCCAGTAATACCTCTACTCTTTTTTCTCTTAGCTTTTGTTTGGCAAGCTGCGGTAAGTTTTCGATGATATAACACTGTTGTATAAAAATTAGAAATTTAGAAAAAAGAAAAAGATTCTAACAATTGATAAGATCAGATAAGTTTTACAGTATGAATCTTCAATTCAAAAATTCCCCTATAGCCACGAAAATCTGTACCATCTCAATGCCTTATTCTTACTCTTTTTTTTTTTTCATTGAAAATGAAAAACCCTAGTACATTAGAGTCCCCACCAATATAGAATTTTGTGTATGAAAAATATTTCATTTATATAATAAAGGACTCGAGTCTTTTTCTTATTAGAAAACAAATTCATTTCTGAGAATTCCTTTCTATTTCCCAAAACTACTTTTTTTCTTCGTGTGAAAAAAACACAATAGTATAGGAAAAGGAAAATATATTCCCTTTCTATTTTAGAATCCAGGAGATTTTGTAATGCTTACTCTAAAACTTTTTGTTTACACGGTAGTTATATTTTTTGTTTCTCTTTTTATCTTTGGATTCTTATCTAACGATCCAGGACGAAATCCAGGACGCGAAGAATAAAAAAAATGGTTTTCTTTGTTTTAGTTTTTTTCTATTTTTTTTTATTAAAGATAAAGATGTGAAATAGAAAAAATAGTAAGAAGATTTGAAAAGCAAGTAAAACAAATAAAAAAAAAGTTTGATATGAAAATCAAATATCAAGTCATCGACGGAAACGGAAAGAGAGGGATTCGAACCCTCGGTACGAAAAATTCGTACAACGGATTAGCAATCCGGCGCTTTAGTCCACTCAGCCATCTCTCCCTAATGAAATAATAAATATGTTTCATTACACAAAAAATAGTAATCGAAAAAAGTACCTCTTTTTTTTTTTATTTCATTTTTTTTTTTACACTCCATTTAATTAATTATTTTTTTTTATATACATTATATATATATATATATTAATATTAAATTATTACTTAATTATTAGAAATGAATTAGTTTCTAAATTTAGATTATAGAATTTGAAATCATTTTGAATTAATTTCAAATTAATTCAAAATGATTTCAAATTCTATATTTTTGTTTATTTTAAGATTCTTTTTTATTTTAATATTTAATACTTATTTCTTTCTTAACCTTAACCAATTCTTTCTTATAAATATATAACTTTTATTTAGTTTATTAAATTTATTTAACTTAGTTTATTAAAAAATAGAATTATTAATAATTTAATAATAAATTTATTTAACTTAGTTTATTAAAAAATAGAATTATTAATAATTTAATAATATAGAATAGAGTAATAATTTATTATTAATAATATTATTTTATATTCTAATAATTAATAATATAGAATATATTCTAATATATAAATATCTAATATATAAATAAAATAATAGATAAAAATAAATTAAGGATTACCCCCCCTTTTTTTTTGGACAGCCCGGCCTGGTCAGTACCTAGCCGGGCTTTTTTTGTTCCCTCGAAGCGTAAAAAAAGATACTTGTTATTGAAACAACAAAAAAAGACCAAACATAAGAACGAATGTAACTCTAAATTTTTGAAAAATGAATTTTTTTTTATGTCTTAAGTAGTTTTGGCAAAACATATCTGCCAAAAAACTTACCCTCAAAAACTTTATTTAGTTATTTAAGCGAGTCCTCCTTTCCTAATTTCATTCTATCCCCTTATGAAACACGTCAACACGATAATCTTCATGATTCCTTTAGAATTTTATTTAGTGATTACGACCGACTTTCTTGTTCGACAAAAAATCTATTTATATGTAATAATTGCATTGTAGCGGGTATAGTTTAGTGGTAAAAGTGTGATTCGTTCTATTGATCCCTTAATAGTTAAGGGGTCCTCCTTCCTTTTGATTCATATTCCGATCAAAAGAAAAACTTTATTTCTAAAAAGGGTTTAATCCTTGACTTCTCAACAAAGGATTCGAGTAAGAATAGAATTCTCATAATTTGTATCCAAGAAGAGTAAAAAAATTGGATTATTAAATTACGAAACAAAATTTCTTTATAAATGGGATCAAGACTTCCAATTTCCATTTTTTGAGTATGAGTAAAGGATCCATGGATAAAGATATACAGAGTTTATTTCTAATCGTAACTAAATCTTCAATCTATTTATTTGTATAAAATAGATTGATTGAAGCAAAATAGCTATTAAACGATCACTTTAGTTTACTAGAGACATCGACATATTCTACTTTTTTTTTAGTTTAGCTCGATAGAAAGAAAATACTTTTCCTAAGGATTCTCTAAAATAGAAATAGAGAACGAAGTAACTAGAAAAAAGAGGATTGTTAGAATCCTCCTCTGCTTCTAGAGGGATCATCTAAAAAGCAGATTGTTTTGAATACATTCAGACAGAAAGGTCAACATAGATGTTATGGGTTGATTCCTTTTTTTTTCGTTCACTTCACATTTTACATCTGTTAATTATTTTATCCATCTTCCTTAACCATAAAGGAGCCGAATGAGACCAAAGTTTCACGTTCGGTTTTGAATTAGAGACGTTAAAGATTATGAATCAATGTCGACTATAACCCCTAGCCTTCCAAGCTAACGATGCGGGTTCGATTCCCGCTACCCGCTTATACTCTATCTGCATATCCTATTATTTCTTTTTTTTTTTTTTTCAAATGAAATTGAATATCAATCAATAAGTCTAAGTATTCTAGAATACTTAGACTTCTAGAAAAACTCATTTTTATCGAAAAATAGAATAATTAGAATAATTCATTTTTAAGACATTTTATAAGATAATAATCTCATTTTAATTGAAAATAGATTTCAAACTAATAAAAAAATTTGTAATGAAAAGCGTCCATTGTCTAATGGATAGGACATAGGTCTTCTAAACCTTTGGTATAGGTTCAAATCCTATTGGACGCAATTTATTTGCATGTATGTATATACATATATATTTCATTTTTATATTTATATGTCAAGAAAAGTTTTTTGAATGATTTTAATAAAAGCCGCTTAGACTTTTAGGGTAATCCCTTATATACCTTCTATTTCTATTCTATTTATTTTCTATTCATTTTTTTTATATAATATTTTTGATTATAGTATCGAATAATTGTATTTATTTTGGAATGGTGGGGGATATGGAATAGAATCTTAGATTTCTTACATACATATTTATTTAATATTCATAATATTTTTTATTTTATTGTATTTCTTTATTTTTTTTTTTTAGATTTTTTCTAAATTTGAATTATTATCTATATAAATAGAAAATGGGTTATTAAATGAATATTGAATTCCATTTTTCAGCCTATTCATTATTCATCCTCTTAAATGATTAAATGAATCCATTTTTTTATACCTGTTCCTGAAGTAAAAAACGTTCCATCTCTTCCTGAATAGCTTCTCTCAAAAGGGATTCTGCTTCCCCGGTGAATGTTTTGGTAGAAGATATGATCTCTTGGAACTGAGGTTTATTCGCTTTTAAGTAAGCACGTAAATAACGAAGAAATTCTCTTACCTGTCCAATTTCTAATGAATCAAGATAGCCATTCGTCCCAGTATAAATAGTTATTATCTGTTCTTCTACAGTGAGAGGTTCTGATTGGTCTTGTTTGAGTAACTCGCGCAATCGTCGACCTCTTGCCAATCGATTTTGAGTATCTTTATCGATATCAGAAGCGAATTGCGCAAAAGCTTCTAATTCTGTGAATTGCGCCAATTCTAATTTCAATTTTCCGGCTACCTGTTTCATGGCTTTAATTTGAGCGGCGGATCCAACTCTGGAAACGGAAAGACCCACATTAATCGCAGGTCTGATTCCAGCATTGAATAGATCGGCCGATAGGAATATTTGGCCATCCGTAATGGAAATTACATTAGTAGGAATATAAGCTGAAACATCTCCCGACTGGGTCTCAACTATCGGTAAAGCAGTCA